AAAAAAATGTTCGAATTTTTANCATTGAAAAATTTANTTACATGTTCAATAGAATTTTTTAGGCCTTTTTTTGGGGGGTGTTTAGGGCATTAATCACATATATATATATATAACGCGGATGGCTAGCCCACATTTCAACTTGCTAGCGCCGGCGCTCTCGAACCATCCTTGCTTTCGGGGTTTGACAAGGATAACCGGATTTGCTGAGCGTAGGGGGTAGGGGGGTTTGTCGCGTGAAAACAAAAAGGGGGGGCATCTATATTAGAGTATATTGAAGAAAGACAGATACCTTATGCACATGATAGAGAATAATGTATTTCTTAAGTTATGTCTTTTAATAAATGAACCTAATTTCATTCACGCAAGGAAATGTACAACCCTGATATATTACTTGTGCCTGCACTTGAGATGTAAGCGAAAGGAAACCAGAAAAAAGAACCTATGCATATAAAAGAACGCCCGGCATGTGGGGGTAATGAGGAGTATGAACCCCTCCGATAGCCGGTTGCAAGTAACCTCACTAGGGGGCAACAAACATGCCATGTCCGTGAGATTTCGAGCCAGATACAAGGAATAGTTCACAATATACAACCCTCCATAATATGTCCCTGATTCTATCATGCATGATATGTACTGTATGACAAGGTTGGTGGTCTCTTACTGCATTAAGATTGTCGCTGAAGATGTTGGTTGGGTAATTCAAGGAAAATGTTGTGTGCGATATTTAGGGGAGAAATCTATAACCCGGGTTAAGATAACTTATTTCTGAGACCTTATGATATGCTTATGTACGTCTTAGACATTAGTACTTGCTTTTAGGTTATAATAATTGAATGGTGATAATACATATATAATCCAAGTATATTACATATATTTGGTTTATGCATACCTTAGTTTTTAGTACTTGCTTTTAGGTTAAAATAATTGAATGGTGATAATACATAGAAGTATTATTCCACATTCAGAGGTATATTACCCAGAGTGATACATATGTTGTTGTACTATACATGAGGTACTATAAAATATATGTAACCATATTGGTCCATCAGAAAATAGTTTAGCGTTAGAATTCTGGCTTTGGGAGCCAGGGGTGGGAGTTAAAATCTCCTTTTTCTGGGCGCTGGGAGGGGGATTAACCCTCGATCTTCGGATTACAAGACCGATGCTTTTAAACTAAGCTACCAGGGCAAGCTCATTTTAATGCTTTATTCTCTGCTCAGCCTGCGAGTGGGGCGAGAAGGAGGAATAATGCGAAATATAGGACCGAGGCGACCTGACCAATAATGATGTATGGGTGTTCTACAGGTATTCCTCCAATTCATGTTAGGATAATTATATCTGCTACTAATGTCCAGAATAAGAATTGGGTGAGGGGTCGGAAGGTCAGTCCTCGTTGTTTTGAGGTATGTAAAATGGGAACTACTAATAGGACTAAAATGCTAAATAATAATGCTAAGACCCCTCCTAGTTTGTTGGGAATAGACCGTAGAATGGCGTAGGCAAATAGGAAGTATCACTCGGGCTGAATGTGCGGTGGGGTGACCAGGGGGTTTGCAGGGGTGAAATTCTCCGGGTCTCCTAGGAGGGTGGGAGAAAATAACGTCAGGGATGCGAGGGCTAACAACATTAAAACGAAGCCGAGGAGGTCTTTGTAAGAGAAGTAGGGGTGAAAGGAGATTTTATCAGCGTCAGAGTTCAGTCCGGCAGGGTTGTTTGATCCGGTCTCGTGTAAAAATAATAAGTGGAGAATTGTTGCGCCTGCGATAACAAATGGGAATAGAAAATGGAAGGCGAAGAACCGCGTTAATGTGGCGTTATCTACCGAGAAGCCCCCTCAGATTCATTGGACGAGCGTGTCCCCTATGTAAGGTACTGCTGAAAGAAGGTTGGTAATGACAGTGGCACCTCAGAAGGATATTTGGCCTCAGGGGAGTACATAGCCCACAAAGGCAGTTATTATAACGAGAAGAAGCAATACAACACCAATATTTCAGGTCTCTTTATAAAGGTAGGAGCCGTAGTAAAGGCCGCGAGCAATGTGTATGTAAATACAAATGAAGAAAAAGGATGCTCCGTTGGCATGTATGTTTCGGATAAGTCAACCATAATTAACGTCCCGGCAGATGTGTGTAACAGACGAGAATGCGGTGGAGATATCAGAGGTATAATGTATTGCTAGAAATAACCCGGTTAGAATTTGAGTAATTAAGCATAATCCTAAGAGGGATCCGAAGTTCCAGAGCGCTGAAATATTTGACGGTGTTGGAAGATCAACTAATGCATCGTTAGCGATTTTCATTAGCGGATGAGTTTTTCGTAGACTTGCCATTATTGTTCCTGTAGTTGAATTACAACGGTGGTTCTTCAAGTCACTAGTCTCGGTTAAAGTCTGAGCGGGAACCATGACTTATTTTGTGTTCTTATTATTAATAGCCTTGATTATAGCGTTAATTGCTGTTGCATCTAACCCTACGCCCTATTTTGCTGCCTTAGGGTTAATAGTAGCGGCTGGGATTGGGTGTGGGGTGTTGATTGGCAGCGGGGGGCCCTTTTTATCCTTAGTTCTCTTCTTAATCTATCTAGGGGGTATACTTGTGGTGTTTGCTTATTCGGCAGCTCTTGCTGCCGAGCCCTTTCCTGAGGCTTGGGGGAGTCGTTCAGTAATGGGATATGTTTTGGTTTACATGGTGGGAGTCATGTTCGTGGGCGGGTTATTTTGAGGGAAGTGACATGAGGGTTCGTGAGCAGCTGTTGATGGTTTTAAAGAGTTTTCGGTCCTAGGTGGGGATGTTGGGGGTGTGGCCCAGATATACTCTTCCGGGGGGATAATGTTGGTTATTTGCGCTTGGGTATTACTTTTAACTCTACTTGTAGTGTTAGAGTTAACTCGAGGTTTAAGTCGCGGGACATTGCGGGCGGTTTAGATTAGAATTAGTGTGACTGCTAGTATAATAGTTAAAAGGAAGATGGTCAAAAACTTCTTAATTGTTCCTCATGAGATATCGCTAATTATACTGGCTAATGTCATTTGGGCAAGGGTAAGTGACTTTGGACCTGCTATTTCGAGTCATGTTTGGTCGAGCTTAGCAGCTGTTGAGCGACCTAGGATCAGGCTAGCTTTTGGAGAGAGTCGGTGTATTAGGGAGGGGAAATAGCCTAGTATATTGGAAAAGTGGTGAGGAGAGTTTTTATAACTAGTTTTATAAGGGTTGTTGGTTTTGGCTGCAATTTCTATTGCTACAAGAAAACCAATAATACTAACTATTAAGGCTGCAAGTTTTAGAGTAGTAGGCATAGTCATAACTGGCGTTTTTATGGGGAGGAAGTTACAAGTAATAATGAGACCTGCAATAATGCTTCCTCAGGCAAGTCGTTTAATAGGTTGAACTATGAGTGGGTTATCTTCATTGATGGGGGACAGTGAGAGGAACCGTGGAGTTCCCATAGTTACGAAGTATACGACTCGGAAGCTGTAAACTGCAGTGAAAGATGTGGCAAGAAGTGTCAGGATGAGGGCCCAGGCGTTAAGGTAGGAAGTGTTAAGGGCTTCAATAATAGCGTCTTTTGAGAAGAACCCGGCGAGGAATGGAGTACCTGCTAGTGCCAGGCTACCAATTGTAAGGCATGTTGAGGTGATAGGTAGAAGTTTGTGGAGGCCTCCTATTTTCCGAATATCCTGCTCGTCATTGAGACTGTGGATGATAGAGCCTGAACAGAGGAAGAGCATGGCTTTGAAGAATGCATGTGTACAAATATGGAGAAATGCTAGTTGTGGTTGGTTTAGACCAACAGTAACTATTATTAGTCCGAGCTGGCTTGATGTTGAGAAAGCGACAATTTTCTTGATGTCGTTCTGGGTAAGTGCGCAGGTGGCGGTGTATAGGGTAGTAAGTGCGCCTAAACACAAGCATGTAGATAATGCTAGGTTATTATTTTCTAAAAGGGGATGTAGGCGGATTAATAGAAAGATGCCTGCAACAACCATAGTGCTAGAGTGGAGTAGTGCAGATACTGGTGTTGGGCCCTCTATGGCTGATGGAAGTCATGGGTGTAGGCCAAACTGGGCCGACTTCCCTGCTGCTGCGAGGATAAGCGCGATTAACGGGGCCGTTATATCGTAGCTTTTTGACAGCGCAAAAATTTGCTGTATCTCCCAAGAATTCAGGTTTATGGCGAATCAAGCTATAGCCAGAATTAGTCCAATATCCCCAACACGATTATAGATTACTGCTTGGAGACTCGCGGTGTTGGCGTCTGCTCGTCCATGCCATCAGCCAATGAGAAGAAAAGATATAATTCCTACCCCCTCCCACCCAATGAATAGCTGAAATAAATTGTTAGCGGTAACGAGAATAATTATGGCTACTAAGAACAGAAGTAAGTATTTGAAGAATTGATTAATCTTGGGGTCAGAGTGCATGTATCATAGTGCGAACTCCAAAATAGATCAGGTTACAAATAGGGCAATGGGTGTGAAGATAAGGGAGTAATGATCAAATTTAAAGCTAATGTTGGCGTCAAATATTTGTGTGTTTATTCATTGCCAATTTGTGGTGATATTTTCGGCCCCATGGGTTAGATAGAGCGTGAGGGGTAATAGGCTGATGAAGAATGCAGTGCTAATAGCGGTTTTGACATGGGTGTCTGCTCATTTATATTCTTGAGGGTTCGGGTTTAGTGTTATGAGTAGAGGCAAAATAAGGATCATAATGATTAACAGGAATGAGGAGGATGTGAGTAGGGTTATTAAGGCCATAGCTTCTGCTTGGATTTGCACCAAGAGTTTTTGGCTCCTAAGACCAATGGATGAGCTATTATCCTTCAGAAGCGTAAGGAAGCCGAGGAGTTTAACTTCGGGGCACAAGTATTAGCAGTATCTGTTGATTTCTATCCTTCCTTGGTGAGTAAGGGGGTTTTAACCCCTGTCTTCAGAATCACAATCTGATGCTTTAGTTAAACTATACTTACTAGTAACATCATCCTCATATAAGTTCTGGTTTTGCCACGAGGAGAATTACTGGAATGAGGTGAAGGGCCATAAGCAGATGTTCACGGGTGTGAAATGGTAAGAGTTTCATGATATGATGTGGTGTTGGGCCCCGTTGAGACATTAAGAATATATAAAGGGAGTAGGCTGCGGTAATTAATGTACCCACCCCAGTTAGTGCAATGGTTCAGGGGGATCAACTAAAGAGAGTTGTGATAATTATAAGCTCCCCTATAAGGTTAGGAAGCGGGGGTAGTGCTAGGTTGGCTAAGTTTGCAGTAAATCACCAAATGGCTGTAAGTGGAAAAATTACTTGTAGGCCTCGTGCAAGAATTATGGTTCGGCTGTGGGTGCGCTCATAAGCTGTATTAGCCAAGCAGAATAATATGGAAGATACTAGACCGTGGGCAACCATAAGGATAATTGCCCCTGTAAACCCTCAGGGAGTTTGAACTAGGATACCACCCGCTACAAGGCCCATGTGGCTAACGGATGAGTATGCGATCAGCGATTTAAGATCAGTTTGTCGTAGACAAATGGAGCCGGCCATAATAATTCCCCAAAGTGCTAAAACAATGAATGGGTAAATTAAGTTTTTCGAAAGCGGGTCGAGTATTACTATTATACGTATTATACCATACCCTCCAAGTTTCAGTAGGACTGCCGCCAGAACTATGGAACCTGCAACGGGGGCTTCTACGTGTGCTTTCGGCAGCCATAGATGGACACCATAGAGAGGCATTTTTACTAAGAAGGCGATTAAGCAACCTGCTCACCAGATTTTATGGCCCCATGAGCCCGTTAGTACTGGGGCGGTGTACTGGATAATTAGCAAGGATAGTGTCCCTGTCGATTGCTGGAGTAGGAGAAGAGCCACTAAAAGGGGAAGAGAGCCAGCTAGTGTGTAAAATAAAAAATAGGTACCTGCATTAAGGCGCTCAGTTTGATTTCCTCAGCGGGTAATGATAACAAGAGTGGGGATGAGGGTGGCTTCAAATATAATGTAAAATATGATGATTTCTGTTGCGCCAAAGGCCATAATTAAAAAGGTCTGCAATGAGGTGAGGAGTGTAATGTATAGGCGTTGACGTGCAATGGGTTCGGGGTTAATGTGGTTCTGGCTGGCTAAAATTATTAATGGGAGAAGCCAGCATGTTAAAACTAAAAGAGGTGTTGACAGGGGGTCCGTAGCTAAGTACATGTTGGATGAGGTCCACCCGGCTTCTGAGGTTAAGTTTAATCACGTAAGGCTTGCAAGGGCAATTAAGAGGCTGTGAGTAGCAGTAGTTGTCCATAACCACTTAGTAGGGGTTAGCCAAATTGTTGGGAATATTATTATCGTGGGGATGAGAATTTTTAGCATTGTAGAAGATTAAGATTTTGTAAACGGTCAGTGCCGTGAGTTCGGGCTGTAGCTACTAAAAGTGCAAGGCCTGTGCTCGCTTCACAAGCGGAAAAAGCTAATAGAAGTATAGGGGCAGTGGAGAAGCTTGTTGATTCAAATTGGAGGGTCCATAGGGCTAGTGCAATAAATAGGGATAGCATCATTCCTTCTAAGCATAATAGCGCAGAGAGTAGGTGTGTGCGATGGAACGCTAGTCCTGTTAGTCCTAAAATAAATGCTGAGGTAAAGCTAAAGTGTACTGGTGTCACAAGAGGGCCGTGGACTTGAACCACAATTTTCTGAGCCGAAATCAGAGGTCTTCTTTAGACTAATCCTCTATTCTGCCCATTCTAGGCCCCCTTGAGTTCATTCGTAGATTAGTCCTAGGGTTAACAGGACTAGGACGGCAGATGCTCAGAAGAATGTTCCGGCTGGGCTATGAAGTTGGTCGCCTCAAGGTAGTGGAAGAAGGAGGGCAATTTCTAAATCAAATAAAAGGAACAGAATTGCTACCAAAAAGAACCGCAAGGAGAATGGCAGCCGGGCTGATCCCAGTGGGTCAAATCCGCACTCGTAAGGAGAGAGCTTCTCTGCGTCTGGGTTTATTTGTGGTAATCAGAAGGACACAATTGCCAGAATTGATGATAGGAGCACAGTGATAATAAAAATAGTTGTAATTAGGTTCATTATCATTCCTTGGAATTTAACCAAGACTAAATGATTGGAAGTCACTTGTACGAACTTTAATACTAGAAAGATATGAGCCTCATCAATAAATTGATACGTAAAGGAATAATCATACTACGTCTACAAAATGTCAGTACCAGGCCGCGGCTTCGAAGCCAAAATGATGTTCGGATGTAAAGTGGTATTGAATTTGGCGTATAAGGCAGACAGCTAAGAAGGTTGAGCCAATGATAACATGCAGGCCATGGAAGCCTGTGGCCACAAAGAATGTTGAGCCATATACTCCATCTGCAATTGTAAAAGGTGCCTCATAATATTCTATTGCTTGAAGCCCAGTGAAATAGAACCCAAGCAGAATTGTAAGTGTGAGGGATTGAATGGCTTGCTTTCGTTCACCCTCCATAATGCTGTGGTGGGCTCATGTAACAGTAACTCCGGATGCTAATAATACGGCGGTATTAAGAAGGGGTACTTCAAAGGGGTCTAATGTGTTGATTCCTGTAGGAGGTCAGCACCCGCCTAGTTCAGGTGTTGGTGATAGGCTTGAGTGATAGAAGGCTCAGAAGAAACCTAAAAAGAAGAACACTTCAGAAGTGATAAACAAGATTATCCCATATCGCAACCCTTTCTGAACTGGTGGAGTGTGGTGGCCTTGAAAAGTCCCTTCTCGGATTACATCCCGTCACCACTGAAATATTGTAAGGAGTAATAGAATTAATCCAAGGGCTATAAGTGTTATAGAGTGGAAGTGAAACCAGATTGCTAAGCCGGACGTTATTAGTAAAGCGCCGACGGCTCCGGTTAGTGGTCATGGGCTGGGGTCAACCATATGGTATGCATGCGCTTGGTGAGCCATTAAACGTTTTCTTGCAGATAGAGGCTGAGGAGTAGTACAAAGACGTATGCCTGAATTATTGCTACAGCGACCTCTAGGAGCGTAAGAAGGAAGAGGACAGTGGCCGTGAGGATTGCTACAGCAGGCATAATAGGTAGGAGAACAAACACGGCTGTAGCGATAAGCTGAATGAGAAGATGGCCTGCAGTTAGATTGGCTGTAAGCCGGACTCCGAGGGCCAGTGGGCGAATAAGGAGACTAATTGTTTCGATAATAATTAATACGGGGATTAGGGCGATGGGGGTCCCTTCGGGTAGCAGATGTCCAAGAGCAATTGTTGGTTGGTTTCGCATACCAATAATGACTGTTGCAAGTCACAGTGGTACGGCAAGCCCTATATTTAATGATAATTGCGTTGTAGGGGTGAAGGTATATGGCAGTAGGCCTAGCATATTAATAGTAATAAGGAATATTATTAGTGAGGTTAATATTAAGGCTCACTTATGTCCTCCCACATTTAAAGGCATTAGCAGTTGATTGGTGAAGCGGTTAATAAATCATGTTTGAAGGGTAGTGAGTCGACTATTTATTCAGCGAGCTGATGGAGTTGGGAATAACACCCATGGAAGTGTAATTGCAACAGCAATAAGTGGAACCCCTAGAAAGGACGGGCTTGCAAATTGATCAAAGAAGCTTACTATCATGGTCAGTTTCAGGAGTCAGTTTTATGTCCTTCTTCATTTATTGTGGTTGGTTCATTAGGTGTTAAGTGATTTAGGACCTTAGTTGGGATGACAGTAAGAAAGATGAGTCATGAGAATACTAGAATAGCGAATCATGGGTGAGGATTGAGTTGAGGCATATCACTAGAGGTGGTCGGTAAGCACCAAACTTTGGCTTAAAAGGCCAACGCTTTGTCCAATATTTAGCTTTCTAGTGAGGCGTCTTGTAGTATTAGTGTGGATCAGTTCTCAAAATGTTCTAATGGGACGGCTTCAACTACAATAGGCATAAAGCTGTGGTTAGCACCACAAATCTCGGAGCATTGTCCATAAAATACACCTGGTCGTGAAGCAATAAAGGCAGTTTGATTTAATCGTCCGGGTACTGCGTCTATTTTTACACCTAGGGATGGGATGGCTCAGGAGTGTAGTACGTCCTCGGCTGATACTAGGACACGAATTGGTGATTCTATTGGCACTACTATTCGATGGTCCGTTTCTAGAAGACGAAATTGCCCTGGCGTGATATCTTGAGTAGGAATTATGTATGAATCAAATCCCAGGTCTTCATAGTCTGTATATTCATAACTTCAATATCATTGGTGGCCCATGGCTTTAATTGTTAAGTGAGGGTCATTAACTTCGTCCATGAGGTACAAAATTCGGAGAGAAGGAAGGGCGATTAGGACTAAAATAACTGCTGGTAGAACTGTTCATACAATCTCGATTTCTTGAGAGTCTAGAATATATTTGTTTGTGAGTTTGGTTGAAACTATTGCGACAATAATGTACAGAACTATTGTGCTAATCAAAAATACAATTATCAGGGCATGGTCATGAAAATGAAGAAGCTCTTCTATAACGGGCGATGCCGCGTCTTGAAATCCTAGTTGTGTGGGGTGTGCCATTAGATTTAAGACATACAGGAGTTTAACCTGTGATTTCATCTTGACAAGGTGATGTAATATGCATATTTACTAATGTCTCTAAAAGAAAGTGACAGAGTGGTTATGTGACTGGCTTGAAACCAGTACATGGGGGTTCGATTCCTTCCTTTCTCGTTAATTTGATTGAACTTGGACAAATGCTGGCTCTTCGAATGTATGATAAGGTGGGGGGCAGCCGTGTAGTCATTCTACATTTGTTATAGTTAGCTCTACTGAGGATACTTCTCGTTTGGCGGCAAAGGCTTCCCATAGAATAAATAGAAATATAATCACTGCTACTAGTGAGATAAGTGAGCCAATGGATGACACTGTATTCCATAGGGCGTAAGCGTCCGGATAATCTGAATACCGCCGTGGCATCCCCGCTAAGCCCAGGAAGTGCTGTGGGAAGAACGTGAGGTTAACACCAATAAATATTACAGCAAAGTGGATTTTTGTTCAAGTATCATTTAGGGTATATCCTGAGAACAATGGGAATCAGTGAACGAATGCTGCTATAATAGCAAAGACAGCGCCCATAGATAATACGTAATGGAAGTGGGCAACAACATAGTATGTGTCATGCAGAACAATGTCAAGTGAAGAGTTGGCGAGGACAATACCTGTCAATCCACCAACCGTAAAAAGGAAAATAAAGCCTAGGGCCCATAGTATAGGGGTTTCTCATTTAATTGAGCCTCCGTGGAGCGTGGCAAGTCAACTAAATACTTTTACACCAGTTGGGATAGCGATAATTATTGTTGCAGACGTAAAATAGGCGCGGGTGTCTACATCTATTCCAACAGTAAACATGTGATGGGCTCAAACAATAAATCCTAGGAGGCCGATAGCTATTATAGCCCCAACTATTCCTATGTATCCAAACGGTTCTTTTTTACCTGCGTAGTAAGCTACAACGTGTGAAATAATACGAATCCCGGGTAAAATAAGAATATAAACTCAGGGGTGACCAAAGAATCAGAATAAATGTTGGTATAGAATGGGATCACCTCCTCCTGCGGGGTCAAAGAACGTAGTATTAAGGTTACGGTCAGTAAGAAGCATAGTAATTCCGGCGGCTAGAACGGGTAATGAGAGGAGTAGGAGGACGGCAGTTACAAGTACGGCCCATACAAAAAGGGGTGTTTGATATTGAGAAATTGCTGGGGGTTTTATATTGATGATTGTGGTGATAAAATTAACTGCTCCTAAAATTGATGACACCCCTGCTAGGTGAAGCGAGAAGATAGTAAGGTCTACTGATGCTCCTGCGTGGGCTAGGTTACCTGCAAGCGGGGGGTAAACAGTTCATCCTGTTCCGGCCCCAGCTTCAACACCAGAGGAGGCTAGTAGAAGAAGAAATGCTGGGGGTAGAAGTCAGAAGCTTATGTTGTTTATCCGTGGAAATGCTATATCAGGTGCGCCAATCATTAGGGGTACAAGTCAGTTCCCGAATCCACCAATAAGAATTGGCATCACTATAAAGAAAATTATTACAAACGCATGAGCGGTAACAATAACATTGTAGATTTGATCATCACCTAAAAGTGAGCCAGGTTGACTGAGTTCAGCTCGAATAAGGAGGCTTAAAGCGGTTCCTACTATTCCGGCTCAGGCACCAAATACTAAATAAAGGGTGCCAATATCTTTGTGGTTTGTAGAAAAGAATCAGCGTGTGATTGCCACAGGTAGGGTAGCCGAGTCAGGCGGTGGGTTGTAGCCCCGAAGACAGAGGTTTGAGTCCTCTCCCTATCAAGCCCCGTAGTGGAGTGACCACGTTGGATTGCAAATCCAGAGACGCAAATTAAGACCTGCCGGGGCTTTCCCGCCTTACCCGGCTAACGGCGGGAAAGTAGATGGATGCTCGCTGGCTTGAGCGTTTAGCTGTTAACTAAGAGTTTGTAGGATCGAGGCCTTCCCATCTAGAAAGGCCTTAGTTTAACAAAAACATTTGATTTGCACTCAGATGATGCAAGATAAACTCTTGTAGGTCTTATCAAGGGCTAGAAGGTTCTCACTTCTGCTTAGAGCTTTGAAGGCTCTTGGTCTCAGTTATCCTAAGCCCTTACGTGAGAAGGATCATGATGGTTGGGGTGACGGGTAAGAGGCCTAAGGCTATCACTGTGAACAAGGCGAGGGGAAGAGAGGCTTGAGTTGTCTGAGTTCGTCAGGGGGTGGTTGAAGTAAGAGTATTTGGGGAGATGGTAAGAGTCATGGCGTAGCATAGTCGTAAGTAGAAGTAGAGACTGATTAGGGCAGCGAGAGCCATTATAGTAGCTGTAAATGGGAGTCCTTGCTTAGATAACTCCTCTAGAATCAATCACTTTGGTATAAAGCCGGTAAGTGGTGGCAGACCCCCAAGAGATAGTAATACTAGGGCGGCTGCCCCTGTTAACAGCGGGCTTTTAGACCATGTTGTTGCAAGAGTGCTGATTTTTGTGGCATATGAGAGTTTTAGCGTTAGGAATGCTGCGGATGTCATCAAAATATAGAGGAGTAGCGTGAGGAAGGTAAGGTAAGGCGTGTATTGAAGGATAACAATCATTCAACCTATGTGTGCGATGGACGAGTAGGCCAAGATTTTTCGTAGTTGGGTCTGGTTTAGTCCACCTCAGCCGCCGACTAAAGTAGATGTTAGTCCGAGGGCTGTAAGGAGGAGGGGATCGAAAGCTTGGGCTGTTTGAATAATTAAAGCAAGTGGGGCGAGCTTTTGTCAGGTAGAAAGGATTAAGCCAGTGGTTAGGTCTAACCCTTGAAGTACTTCAGGTATTCAGAAATGTATTGGTGCCAGTCCAATTTTAAGTGCCAAGGCGACTAGAATCATTGTGGAGGCAATTGGATTCAATATATGAGTCATGCTTCACTCCCCAGTGAGCCATGCGTTAGTTATACTTGCAAATAGGATGACAGCTGCTGCAGTGGCTTGGGTAAGGAAGTACTTTGTAGTAGCTTCTACTGCACGGGGGTGGTGATGTTGGGCCATTAGTGGAATAATGGCTAGAGTATTAATCTCTAATCCCATTCAGGCTAGTAATCAGTGGGAGCTGGCAAAGGCAAGGGTAGTTCCTAGGCCAAGGCTTAAGAGAAGTGTGGCTAATACATAAGGGTTCATTGATGGAGGAGGGACTTTAACCGTCATGTTCGGGGTATGGGCCCGAAAGCTTGTTTAGCTGACCCCATCGTAGAAAGTAGTGTAGAGGAAGCACCAAGAGTTTTGATCTCTTGAGCATGGGTTCAACTCCCTTCTTTCTAAGAACGGAGGGGATTTTAACCCCTGTAAGCCACCCTATCAAAGTGGTCCCTGAGCACTCGGGCACAGTTCTGGGGTTATGATTGTGGTGGGAGGCCTGCTAGTGCGATTGGGAGTGAGATATGCCATAATACAAGGGCCAGTGTTAAAGGAAGAAAGTTTTTCCACACTAAGTGTATGAGTTGGTCGTAGCGGAACCGTGGGTAAGAAGCTCGCACTCATAAAAAGACAACAGAAAGGAGAACGGCTTTAGCCATTAGACCAATTGTGGTTAGCTCAGGTATGTATGTAAAGTAGGATGTTCCTAGGAATAGAACGGCGGAGAGGGTATTTATCAATAAAATGTTAGAGTACTCAGCAAGGAACAACAATGTAAAGGGGCCCCCTGCGTACTCTACATTAAAACCCGACACTAGTTCTGACTCACCTTCTGTTAAATCAAAAGGGGCTCGATTTGTCTCTGCGAGAGTGGAGATGTATCATATTGCCGCCAGCGGCCATGCAGGAAAAAGTAGTCATACGCCCTCCTGTGCTGTATTAAATGTTTGGAGAGTATAGCCCCCAGAAAAGATGATGATGGAGAGGAGGATGAGTCCGAGGCTCACTTCATATGAGATTGTTTGGGCAACTGCCCGTAGAGCCCCAATGAGTGCATATTTTGAGTTTGATGCTCAGCCTGAGCCAAGAATAGAATACACTGTGAGGCTTGATAATGCCATAATGAACAGAATTCCCAAGTTAAGGTTAATTACTGGGTGGGGTATGGGTAGAGGAGCTCAAAGGGTAAGAGCAAGTGCTAGTGCAAGGATAGGAGCTGCTAGAAATAAGAATGGGGATGATGTGGATGGGCGAACGGGTTCTTTAATAAATAATTTAACTCCATCAGCGATAGGTTGAAGTAAGCCATAGGGGCCGACGAGATTGGGTCCTTTCCGCAATTGCATGTAGCCTAATACTTTTCGTTCAAGCAAGGTAAAGAATGCTACAGCTAGCAGGATGGGAACAATATAGGCGAGTGGGTTAATTAGGTGCGTTATAAGGGTGTCAAGCATAAACTGAGGAGAGGACTTGAACCTCTGGCTTTAAGGGCTTAGGCCTTATGCAATTACCATGCTCTGCCACCCCAGTATGCCCTAGTCTTGGGCGGTGGGGCTTGGCCCTCCCTTGTATTATTTATTTGTCTTCATGAATTAGGGGTGGGGCGTGCGTTGGGTATTGGCCCCGCTTTCCCGATCCTTTCGTACTGGGGAAAGTAGCGTTACAGATAGAAACTGACCTGGATTGCTCCGGTCTGAACTCAGATCACGTAGGACTTTAATCGTTGAACAAACGAACCCTTAATAGCGGCTGCACCACCAGGATGTCCTGATCCAACATCGAGGTCGTAAACCCCCTCGTCGATATGGGCTCTGGGAGAGGATTGCGCTGTTATCCCTAGGGTAACTTGGTCCGTTGGTCGGCTTATCAGCCGGATCATTATTGGTCAGATGTTCTGTGGCTTGGAGATGTCTCTCTTGGCTTTAGGGGGTTTAGCCCAGTCCACTCGGAGGCTTGACTTATCCTCCGTGGTCGCCCCAACCGAAGGTAAAATTTCATAGCCACTAAGTTCTTACTTTTTGTGGAGTTGCTTAACATGGGTGAATTTTGTACCTTAAGCTCCAAAGGGTCTTCTCGTCTTGTAGTATTATACCCGCTTCTGCACGGATAGATCAATTTCACTGACTGGAAGGGGGAGACAGTTAAGCCCTCGTCTAGCCATTCATACAGGTCTCTATTTAAAAGACAAGTGATTGCGCTACCTTTGCACGGTCAATATACCGCGGCCGTTGAACCCGTAGTCACTGGGCAGGCTGGACCTCCTATACTTTAGGTTGCAGGAGGCGATGTTTTTGGTAAACAGGCGAGGCTTGTGTTTGCCGAGTTCCTTCCCCCTCTTTTAGTCTTTCCCTTAAATGCCGCTCGAGTGTGGGGTTAACGATTGTTTAATTGTGAGTTCTTCTTGAGGTTTTTATTATTCACAGTACCCTCTTTGGTTGGGTTCGTTAAATGCCAGTGGTTAGTCCGATCTGGGTTACACTTGCGACGGGAGAAGATGGAATCTTCTTATTACTCATTTTAGCATAGTCTCACCCATGTAGGCATGGGTTGGCCTGATAGAGTTAGGGGAATAAGACTGTTTATCGGGATAATAAATTTTATACTGTCTGAGCTTTAACGCTTTCTAACCAGATGGCTGCTTTCAGGCCCACTAGAACAGTGTATCTTACTTATTATGATCTTTATCCACCTGTAAAGGTTGTATCCTTCGTCAAAGGGGCTGTACCCCCTTCGACTAACTCTCGTATATATCCATAGTATCTTAATAACATGTTTTATTGATTAAGGGTGTGCGAGGCTGAACTTCTATCCATTTCTCAGGCAACCAGCTATCACCAGGTTCGGTAGGTCTGTCACTTCTACCCGGAGCTCTTCCCACTCTTTTGCCACAGAGACGGGTTGGCCCTAAATATATAGGCTGTCTCGGGGTAGCTCACCTGGTTTCGGGGTATCAAACTAAAGGTCACTTTGCTTGAGGGTGCTGGCTAAATCATGATGCAAAAGGTACAAGGTTTAGTCTTTGTTTTCTAATGCTTACATGGGTTATTTCACTTCTCTTTCAGCTTTCCCTTGCGGTACTCTCTCTATCGCTTTAGGTGGACCTTTTCTGTCTCCCATACTCAGGTAAAAAAATGGTTTAGTTTATGGGGTTGGGTTTTGTTTTGTTATTAGTATGATTAAGTTATATTGTCAATTAAGCTAGCTGGTGGGCTCAGAGCGATCCAACTTGCATGGATGTCTTCTCGGTGTAAGTGAGATGCTTAACTGGCTCAGCCACGCTCTGAATTTCATCCAAGTGCACCTTCCGGTACACTTACCATGTTACGACTTGCCTCCCCTTGTCAGAGCTTTGATGTTAGGTAACTTTATTGCATTTTGACAGGGGAGAGTGACGGGCGGTGTGTACGCGCCTCAGAGCCGGGTTCAAAAGGACACGCTGCTTCCTTTTTACTTCTAAATCCTCCTTCGAGCAGTATTTCATAATGTATATCCGTAATATTCTATAATAGAAAATGTAGCCCATTTCTTCCCGCTCCGTACGCTACACCTCGACCTGACGTTCTGGATTATGTCCATTTTGCTTACTTTTATTACCTTCACAGGGTAAGCTGACGACGGCGGTATATAGGCTGGGATGGCTAGAAGCGGTGAGGTTTAACGGGGGTCATCGGTTCTAGAACAGGCTCCTCTAGGGGGGTCTGAGGCACCGTCAGGTCCTTTGGGTTTCAAGCTAATGCTCGTAGTACCCGGGCGGACGCCTAACTGTAGTTGGACGTCTGGGTTTATGACTGAGCATAGTGGGGTATCTAATCCCAGTTTGTTTCTCAGTTTTCGTGGGGTCAGGTGGGTTATTCTAAAGCTACTTTCGTATATTGGACTTCGGACACCTATAAGCGTATGACAGCCAAGGGGCCATTCGACTTTATTATTTCTATATCCATAACCACCCTTTACGCCGTTGCATTATCAACTGGGGCCTCTCGTTTAACCGCGGCGGCTGGCACGAGTTTTACCGGCCCTGTTAGCCCTGACTGAGTCAAGTTTTCACTTATGGCTTAATATTTATCACTGCTGAATTCCCTTGGGGGTGTGGCTGGGCTTGGCGTTTTGGGCTAATAATTGTGCCTGATGCCGGCTCCTCGTCCCCGGGCAGGGGATTGAGGGCTAACTCACGGGGCTGCGGAGACTTGCATGTGTAAGTCGGGCTAGAGCTGATAGTAAGGTCGGGACCATGCCTTTGTGCATGCGGGGCTTTTCAGGGCCCATCTTAACATCTTCAGTGTTATGCTTTGCGTTAAGCTACACTAGC